CTCAAGAAAAGCTCCAGAAGATGTTAATCGTAAATAAGAAGATTGTTTACGAAGAAAAACTAATACAAATTCGCATTCAGATACATAAGAATTATATGGGAACCAAAATAGTCTTTTATTTTCTTTTGAAAAAAGAAAAATAGAATTATTCGGAGTAATAAGAGTATTCCAATTATGATATTTGTGAAGAAAGAATCGCAATAAATGTAAAGAAGGAACATCTTGGATCCAGAATTGAAGGATTTGAACCAAGATTTTAAGATGGATGGGATAAGGTATTAGTATATCTGACGCATAATTTAAATGCGATAATTTGTCCTCCAAAAAGGGAAATATTGAATGAATAGATCGTAAATTCAAATTCTGAGATTTTGGTATTTTTTTTTCTTCGAGGGAAGATACCAATCGCAGCAAGAATGGAATTTCCACAATGACTGCAAAACCTTCCAATATCATCTGAGAATAAAAATGAAAATAAAAATAATTGTTGTGCCCAACGAATCGATTTTGTTTAGAATCATTAACCGAATAAATCAAATAATTCTGTTGATACATTCGAATAATTGAACGTTTCACAAATACTGAACTAGATTTATTGTCATAACCAAAAATTTCCGTGGATTCGTAAAAAATCGAACCATTTAAACCACGATCATGAAGAAATGTGTAAATATACTCCTTAAAGAGAAGCGGATATAGAAAGTGTTGTTGCAGAGATCTATCTCTTTCTAAATATCCTTGTAATTCTTCCATTTACATTTCTACTTGAACCAGAGGCGGGACCTATTTCATTTTTTGGGTTATCAAATGATACATAGTGCAATATGGTCAGAACAGGGTATGTATTATGTATATAATTACAGTAAGAAAAATATATATATCCCGCAAACAAAGGAAACAGGGGAGTCCAATCAACAGATCTTTTTACTCTCTTTTTCTATCCAATTGGTTTATGTTCGTTATAATTACAAGAGGGTAAAAAATCCTTTATTTTTGCAACTCGATCGCTCTTTTGACTTTGGAATAAATTCTCTTTATCAGTATACTGTTTCTTCTACACATTCGTCTCCAATCCATAATAAAGAATAATTAGGATTCATTAAAAAAAAAAGAAAGAAAATCAATGGGCCACTCACAGAAGAACCCACCCTTTCCCGCATCAGGCACTAATCTATCTTTAACGTCTAATTAGATCGGGTAATCATTCAAATTAAGAACAAAAGCTCGTTGTTTTTTATTTCACCAGAATTAGAGCCATAGGGCTCTATCCATTTATTCACTAGACCCAACTGTAAATGTGAATTTTTTTTTTTCACTTCCAAACAAAAAGAAAAAAAAAAATTGTAACGATCCGGTAAGGATAAACTCAAAGTTCTACTTTAATTAAATAATATTTATAATTATAATATTTAATTAAAATTTATAATATTTAATTAAATAATAAATTTTATATTATAATAAAATAATAATATTTTATTACGACATGCTGTTTTTTCCATTCATTACTTTTGAGGATCAGTCGTGGTCTTATAGACTCTACCAATAGTCTGGACGAATCTCTTGCTTCATCCAAATGTGTAAAAGATCATAGTCGCACTTAAAAGCCGAGTACTCTACCGTTGAGTTAGCAACCCGAATAAAAATATAAAAAATATAAAAATAAAATAAATAGGATATATATGTAAATACGGTCAAAATAAAAAAGTCAATTGAATTGCACTGCACGACCCCGTCAAAACATTGAACTAGAACAAATCGAAAAGAAAGATTTGTTTTTGTTGATCAATTAAAAACACCAAAATACCAAAATGGACAGATCGGATTAAACAACAACAGATTCCCAATAGAGATGTCAAAATTGTGACAAACCCCCATTTTTTTTATCAATTTTCTTTTCTTTTTCGTTAAGAAAATACATCTTGTATGCCAGTAAATCCGGCAGGGCAAACCCATCATTTGACTGAAGTGAAGTAAAAAAAACCAATATGAGGTGTAGATAAACGGATCTATTTATCTACGATCGAATTATATTTCTTCGATGCACCATTGTCAATATGAATCCAATATTAAGAAAACATATTTAAGTAAATCAAATAAGGACTTGTGTTGGATTGGCACAACATAAACATAAATAAGAAATTTGGATGAAAAAAATACGAAAGAGGTAAAGTAAAGAAAAAATCTCGGGTTTATTCAATCAATATCAATAGAGGTACAATAAGCAAGATTAACCCCTTGGTTGTTGGTGGATTCCCGCAACAAACAAAACAAGAAAAAAAGTAAATTAAGTATGAATACAGCAAGAAAAAGGCAAATTGTGTGTAAATGTAAATAATTACACAAAGATAGATACTAGTTACCCCCCCCCTTTTTTTATTTATTAATTTTTTGTTTTTTTACTTTAATTAACTCGAATCGAAGTTCTTTCTTGAAATAATTCTGCCTTCCTTAAAATATCACAAACAGTTCCCGTAGGTTGAGCACCTTTTTCAAGGAAATATAGAATAACAGGAACTTTTAAATAAGTTTGATTCTTTATCGGATCGTAAAAACCTACTTTTCTAAGATCTCTTCCTTCTCTTCGGGATCGAACATCAATTGCAACGATTCGGTAGATGACTCATTGGAATAGATGTAAATAAACAATGCCCCCCCTAAAAACGTATGGGAGGTTTTCTCCTCATACGGCTCGAGAAAAAAGGATTCTAAATTTCTGTATATGTATATAATGGCAAATGGATCCATAAAATCATGAATTAGACTATGATTTGAGTCGTTTTTTTATTCTTCCTTACAGAAAAAAAGAAATCTCATTCGTACTCATAACTCAAGTTGGGTAATTCTGACAGAATTCGAAGGGAAACCCTTAGACATTTATTGAGCCGTCTCTAACCTCTTTTGTTTGTCTCATCTCGAATCTATTTTTATTCCTCATTCTGATTCAATTGTTGAGACAATTGAAAATAGTGTTTACTTGTTCCGGAATCCTTTATCTTTGCTTTGTGAAATCATTGGGTTTAGACATTACTTCGGTGATCCTTACTCCTTTCAAAAGAGCAGCAACATACCTTTTTGTTTTTTGTTATTTTTTTCTATACTATAGAAATAGAATATGAACGGTGGATTCCCTTGTGATACACTTTTGATCGAAATAGTTTTACCAATTCTTAAAAATTTTACTTTTTATTTTTCAAACTTCTTTGATTTTTCGATCTTTTAACCTTTCGATTTATATATTGAGGATATACTTACAAAGTTGGTCTAACTTATTGATAGTTACTAACCCTAGATTCTTCCCCCTGATAAACGAATCAATCCTTTCTGCTCGAGCTCCATCATGTACTATTTACTTACAACCTAACACAAATTAGGTTCCTAACAGAGCAGAACAAACTATGTCGAGCCAAGAACATCTTCATTCCTATAGAAAATGGTGGATATAAGAATCCACAGCCGATCATGTCCTTCAAGTCGCACGTTGCTTTCTACCACATCGTTTCAAACGAAGTTTTAACATAACATTCCTCTAATTTTATTTCAAACCGGTATGTAATTGATTCCAATATGGAATCATGAATAGTCATTGGCTCAACCGGTGTGTGTATACCGGTATATAATAGTACATACTTTCTATCTATCTATCTATGGATAGATAAGTATTTATCCGGGAAAGGCTCAGCAAGGATCCAATTTATTTAACTCTATATTCTATCATATGAATGAAACATATTTCTAAAAAAGACGAATAAAAAAGTTTGCTTAAGACTTATTTACATCTTAAAAAGATTGTTTGGGACGATCAATCATGAAGGATCCATTTTTTCTCGAACAAATAAACTATAAACCTCAAAAGAAGAACCTTTAATATTAATAGATTTGCAATCCCGGAAAAAAATCAATTATTAATAAAACTTTTTTATTTTATTTTATACAATACAGATTTTGTTTTACTTCAGGTTCAAGAATTTTTCTTTTCCATCAATTCCATAAAGTCAAGTAGATGCAATATACGAATTTCCCCCCAATCGCTACATTACATTGATTTACAATTATTCATTTGAACCGGATAAGATATAAGATGAACCAGATAAAATACAAAAAAATGGGGTCCAGATCAATTCGTTTTTACTATTTTTTTCCCACACCAGCTTTAGAAGTTTTAAGACCAGTGATGAAATTAGTACCAAAAACTCCTTACTCTTTAGTCTCCACATAGACTGTGGAATTGGGATACCCCATTTATTTACTTTAGGCTTTTTACCCTTGGTAAGGGAATAAAGAGGCCTTTCTTTCATTCACATTTCGATTCAGAATGCTTCGTGTGAGAATTTACATTTCATAGATATGGGACATAAAGTTTCCATAAGTAACTAACTTTAAAATGAATATTGAGTAGTACGAGCATATCCTGAATGTGAATGATAAACCCAGAATTTCTTTTTTGAATTAAAAAAAAAAAGATATTTATTTCCACCCACATTTGACACTTGATTACGTTTGTGAGAAACCAAATGAAAGAAAAAATATGATTCTAAGAATGATTCTTAGAATTCAGAACAAAAGATTGTTCTCGTTAACAATTTTATGTTTCATGTGGGATACAATGTGATTCCATCTTTCGTTTCTGATAGAAACGATCTGGGACGGAAGGATTCGAACCTCCGAGTAACGGGACCAAAACCCGCTGCCTTACCGCTTGGCCACGCCCCATTTCGAATTTCTATTCGACACTAATAAACATTAATATTGGTATTGGTTATTCGTCAATCCCAACCCAATAAATACATTGGGAATATATTGTTGCTAGGATTCAACACATGTAGATATAGAATCAAAAAAATTCATTGATCATTACATGGAATTCAGTTAAGATATTGTATGAAAATGGAATTCCTTGTATTCTCATTTGAGAATGGAAGGAAGGATTTTTATTTGGGAGAGTTCGAAGAAAAAGAAAGATTTTTTGACTTGTCTTTTTTTTCCCTTATAAAAAAAAACTCAATCAGAATAAAATTATCTAATCTAAAAGAACGAAATTTTGTTATGCTTAATATCTTTAGTTTAATCTGCATCTGTCTTAATTCTGTCTTTTATTCGAGTAGTTTTTTCTTCGCCAAATTGCCCGAAGCTTATGCCTTTTTAAATCCAATCGTAGATGTTATGCCTGTCATACCTGTACTTTTTTTTCTCTTAGCCTTTGTTTGGCAAGCTGCTGTAAGTTTTCGATGATTTAATACTCTGCTAAATTCATGATTTATTCGATAAATAAAAATTCTAAAAATTGATAAGACCAGATAAGTCTTACATTATGAACCCTCGATTCAAAAATAGAAATTCTTGTATATTGAATAACCGCGGCGATGAATTTTGATCAGCTTATTTCCTCGTTCTGACCTTACAGTGAGCAAAGATTTTATTAGGTTGCCTACAATACCTAATCATATGACAAGAAATTTTTGATAACGAAGGAATCAAAATCTTATTCCAAAGAAATTCGTGAAAATGACTTTCTTTTCAAAAAACACTTCATTTTTTGGGGGGTGTCATGTCAAAACAAAATAGTGTATGTGGTAAAAAAAAAGTAATCTATTCCCTTTTTCAAAAAAAAAAAAGATCTTGGAGATTGTGTAATGCTTACTCTCAAACTATTCGTTTATACAGTAGTGATATTCTTTATTTCTCTCTTCATCTTCGGATTTTTATCTAATGATCCAGGGCGTAATCCTGGACGTGAGGAATAAAAAAAAAGATATTTTTAGTTTTTTCTGCTTTTTCGAAATTTTTTTCTTATGATTTTATGTATTCCATACATTTAGCTATGCTATGATAAAATCAAAGGATCGAAATTCCTTCGAATTCGAAAGTCTCAAGTAATCAGAAGAAGCGGAGAGAGAGGGATTCGAACCCTCGGTATGAATAACTCGTACAACGGATTAGCAATCCGCCGCTTTAGTCCACTCAGCCATCTCTCCCCATCCCCATTTTAAAATGGAAAATTTTTTATGTGATGTGACACGTGAAGTAAAAAACCTTCATTTTCCTTTTTTTTTTTTTTTTATTTATCTATTTTTTTTATATATATTCTTTTATTTATATTCTATTAAATTATATTCTTTATTTATTATTTTTTATTATTTATTTATTATAAATTATTTATTTATTATAATTAATATATATATTAATTATAATAATATATATATATATTATTATAAATATAATATAAATATAAAGAAAAAAAAGAATAAAGATATATAAAAAAAATATAAGATTATATAAAAAAAGATATAAAATAAAGATATATAAAATGAGGATATATAAAATATTATAATGTTTATTTATATAACATATATATTTATATAACATATTTATATAATATAACATATAAATAATATAACATATAAATAAACATTATAATATAACTTATAAGTTATTTTATTATAAATATAAACTTATTTTTTATGTTATTTAAGTAAGCTTTTTGCTCTTCGCCGCCTATTTAAGTCCCCGGCGGGACGAAGTGTCAACGCTAGAATTTTCATGATTCTGGTGCTATCTTGATTGCGCCTCACTCTTTTGTTCGACAAATGGTCCATTCATATACAATAATAAATATGTTACAATAATAAATATGTAGCGGGTATAGTTTAGTGGTAAAAGTGTGATTCGTTCTATCAAAAACTTAATTAAATAATTAAGGGGTCTTTCAGTTTCATATTCCGATCAAAAACTTTATTTCTTAAAAAGGTTTAATCCTTTACCTCTCAATAGCATATTTGAGGAAGAATATACATTCTCACAATTTGTATCCAAAGGGCAATTAGAAATTGAATAAAAAAGATTGGATTATGGATATGGAGTCGCGAAGCATAATTTTTTTGAATTGGATTAACTCTTCCAATTGAATGAGTATGAGTAAAGGATCTATGGATGAAGATATAAAAGTTTATTTCCAATCGTAACTAGATCTTCAATTTTTTTTTTTGTAAAAGGGAAATTGAAGCCAAATAGCTATAAAACGATGGTTTTGGTTTACTAGAACCATCAGCATATTGTTTCAGCTCGGTGGAAACCCAATTTTTTTCCTCAGGATCCTGCGAGTGGAAATAGGGAACGAAGTAACTAGACTAAATGGATTTAGTATAATCCCCCTCCTCTAGAGGGATCATCTAGAAAGCAAGTAGCTTTGGACGGATTCATGCAGAAAAGCTAACATAGATGTTATGGATCTAATTTTTCTCTTTGGGAATACATCGATCTTCTATAAATATAAAGGAGCCGAATGAAACCAAAATTTCATGTTCGGTTTTGAATTAGAAACGTTAAAAATGATCAACCAACGTCGACTATAACCCCTAGCCTTCCAAGCTAACGATGCGGGTTCGATTCCCGCTACCCGCTATATATTCTTTATTATATATGATATTCTTTATTATATATGCTTTTTATTATACATGCATCATCAATTTGGATATGCATCCTTGTTTTTTTTATTCCCTAAAA